ATAAAAGGAATTAGATAGGAGAGCTTCTACCCTGTCAACGGATAGTGAGAGAAGGAAATCCGGAGAAATACCAATCCCTATTACGGGTAGAAAGATACAGATCGAAACAAAAAGTTCTCGTGGTCCAGAATCCAAAAAAGAAGAGTTTGGGGCTGGAAATTGCTTGTATCCATAGAACATCTGGCGTGACATAGATAATGAATAAATAGGAGTTACTATCATTCCAATTGCCATTCCAAAAGTCATGAGTCTTTTTGGCATTCAAAGAGATTTTGGACTGGTAATTCTTCCAAAAAAGACTCCCAATTCGGCAACAAAACCACTCATTCCCGGCAATGCAAGAGAAGCCGTCGAGAAGCTACTGAACATTGTAAATAGTTTTGGGATTGGGATAGCTATTCCGCCTATTTCGTCGAGATAAACAAGACGTATTCTATCGTAACTCGTTCCTGCCAAGAAAAAAAGCGCACCACCAAGAAATCCGTGAGAAATGATTTGTAAGATGGCTCCATTTAGTCCTGGATCGGTTATAGAACCAATTCCTAGAATTGTAAAACCCATATGAGATAGAATACGCTATTCTCTTTTTGAAATTGCGTTGGCCAGGAGATGTTGAAGCTGCATAGATTATTTGAACTGTACCTAGTATCATCAACCAGGGAGAAAATAGAGAATGAGCGTGGGGTAAGAATTCCATATTGATCCGAACCAATCCATACGCTCCCATTTTGAATAAGATTCCGGCTAGAAGCATACACGTACTGTAATGTGCCTCCCCATGGGTATCTGGGAACCATGTATGGAAGGGTAGAATCGGTGATTTGACAGCATAAGTAATAAGAAATCCAAAATAGAATAGTATTTCCAATGCCACCGGATACGATTGATTCGCTGAGGTTTCAAAATGTAAGGTTGCTTCGTTGGAACCATAGAAACCCATGCCCAGAACTCCCATTAATAGAAAAACGGAACCCCCCACAGTGTACAAAAGAAACTTTGTAGCTGAGTACAAACGTTTCTTTCCTCCCCACATGGATAGAAGTAGGTAAACAGGAATTCATTCGAACTCCCACATGATAAAAAAAAGTCAAAGATCTCGAGAAGAAAATGATCCTATTTGGCCGCTGTACATTGCTAACATCCGAAAATGGAACAATCGTGAATCCCGAGTCACTGGCCGAGCCGCTAAAGTCGCTAAAGTAGTGATGAATCCCGTCAGGAAAACGGGTCCGATGGAAATTCCATCGATTCCGAGTCTCCAGTGAAAATCCAAAAAATGGATCCATCGAAAATCCTGTTCGAATTGGATTAAGGGATCGTCAAATTGGAAATGATAACAGAATGCATAGGTCGTTAGAAGTAGGTCTATTGTGCATATAGAGAGAGTATACCACCGAATCATCTTATTTCCCCTATGAGGAAAAAAGAAAATAGAAGAACCTGCGGATATCGGAACCCTCACAATTATTGTTAACCAAGGAAAAGAATTCGTGGGAAAGACAAGATCCACTTTGACCAAAAAACCCGTGCTCGAAATAATCTTTTTGATCGAGTACGGGTTTTTGGCGGTAAGGAGAAAAAAATGGGTTCAAGTCGAGTTTTCTAGAACGTATCAATAAGCTAGCCCCATGCTTCGCGTTGTCTCATGCCATAAATAAACCCGGACACTCAAGAAATCTGTTGGACAAGCGGATTCACACCTCTTACAACCTACACAGTCTTCTGTTCTTGGGGCAGAAGCAATTTGCTTAGCTTTACATCCGTCCCAAGGTATCATTTCTAATACATCTGTGGGGCAGGCTCGCACACATTGAGTACACCCTATACATGTATCATAAATCTTTACTGAATGTGACATGGTATCTATCCACTTTTTGAACATCATAAAGTTTCGATCTAGTAAAATCATAAAGGAATCCTATATGGTAGACACCAGACGAATCGAGGGTTTACCAGAATCGATTTCGAATCAATCGACTTCTGGATCTGCTCATGAGAGCGGTCCAAGATACTTTGATTTATTACGTTTTCGTAAACATGGGCCTATGTTTGTTTCTATCGTACATACCAATTTGAATTGGTGAATATTCGATTCAGTAGTTAGATGATTCCCGCTATTTATTCAGCAAGTTCGATTGATTGATACGAGTGGATTTTCGGTTACGATGAATTGACGAAACAATCGCAGGTCCAATAGCGGCTTCAGCGCCTGCAATAGCTATCACAAAAATCGCGAAAATGTCTCCTTTTCATTGGTGACTCTCAAAGAAATCAGAAAATGTTACGAAATTCAAATTAACCGCATTCAGTATAAGCTCAAGACACATAAGTGCCCTAACCCTATTTCGACTTGTGATCAATCCATAAATACCGATAGAAAAGAAAAAGGCACTCAAAACAAGTTCATGTTCAAGCATCATTGACCAACCCCTCATCAAATCAATCTGGATTGATTTGCTTTCAATAGGAACAAAAACGCCGCCTTAATCCATTTTATTGACTCGAATCTCACAAGTCCAGAACAAAGGAAGGTATTGGTACTAGAATAGATTGAACGAAAACCATTTCCATTTGATACATGAAAAATAGAAAAATGGAATGGAAGGAAAATGGGTGTGATAAGAAGGAAGGCTTTTGAGAGGACAGAACTCTTTCATTCGAAGTCGTTCTTTTTATTACTGACGGGCCATAACAATTGCACCTAGTAAGGCAACTAAAAGAATGATAGAAATGAGTTCAAAGGGAAGAAAAAAATCGGTTGATAAATGAGTCCCAATTTGTTGACCATTATTTACAAAATCCTGCTCTACAATCTGGTTTGATCTTGTAGTCCAACTAATACCGTACCATGAAGTCTCTGGGACAGTAGTAATTAGTGAAACAAAAAGACTTGTACAAACCAGGGAAGTGACTCCTTCTCCAAGGGTCCAAAGACCGAAATCCTTGTCATATTCTGAGTCATTCATGAACATCACAGCGAATACGATTAACATAACACATTTATGGCCCTCACGTAAATAAGGAGCTGTGCAGCAGCTACAAAATGGGAATTCGATGGAATAGGGATATACAAACCAGAACCAACCCCAAGGAAAAGGCAGAAAAAATGGGATTGCTAAGTAATATCGCTTCCAGACCTCCTAATAGAAGAACCGATCCCAAAAATACTAAAAGAAAATAATGATTAATGTTCGACCCTTCCACTATCATTTTTTGATCCTTTATTCTTTCTTTTTATTCCCAAAGACAGCGAGATAATTCCAAAATGGGTTGACTTTGATCGATAAATTATGTATAATTCAAACAGACATCCTTCCAAATTGAAGGGTTCTTTTTTTTCTATCGGAGGACCTAATGCGACTTTTCATTTTACTCTTGCTGCTTCGGTTCTGTTTTTGGTTGAGGACTCAGTTTGTAGAGTTTTTAAGTCAAATCTTAATTGACCGCTTTCCATGGGCTAAATACCTTCCGTCGCTGTATTTTCAATATATTAAATATCTCTATTCAAGGGGATTCCATTCCGAGCTCGCGCGGATTTCTTCGGTAATTCAATGGTGTAAACCGCGAATTTTTAAATTCTTTAGGGTCTCCGAGATTGTTTTGGAATTGGGGATATTTCTCTATCTATTTTTTTTTCTCACAAAACTCGTGTGCGGATTGACTCAATTTCTCATTTGGTTGAGTCGTTGGATTTCGCATCCTTTGGGTTGAGTCGTTGGAGATCCCCAAGTTCTTGTTTTTTTCGCCTTCCTTAGTTTCTTTTCTTCGATAATCTATATCCATATATAACCTAATATTTGATTGAAGAAAGGAAAGTGGAAGTATTGAGAGGAAAGTCTCAGGACTGTCTTTTTCGATATTCGATTCTCTCGATTCGATTTCCATACTCAAAGTCACAAGGGTTTCCCTTGGAATGGAAAAGTCAAAAAAGAACACCCCAGGAGGTCAATGAAATGTTCCAATTGTTTCAATTAGCTACTCTAGTTCGTTTCTGTATACAGATAACCAATTCAGTCGTTGTGGCCGGACTCTTTTATGGATTTCTGACCGCAGGTACCATAGGGCCCTCATATCTCTTGCTTCTCCGAGCTCGGGTTATGGAAAAAGGAAGCGAGAAGGATGTATCCGCAACAACTGGTTTTCTGATGGGGCAGCTGATTATGTTCATATCGATTTATTATGCACCTCTCCATCTAGCATTGGGTACACCGCATAGAATAACTTTCCTAAGGGTACTCTATCTTTGGGTTTATTTCTTTTGGCGCAATGGCAAAGACTTTTTTGATTCGGTACCGACCACTCGAAATGGAATGCGTAATTTATATACTCAATATGTATTCCTTACTAATATCATTTTTCCACTATTCAACCATTTCGTTTTGCCGAGTTCGACCTTACCCCGAGTAATCAGTATTTATATGTTTCGATGCAACAACAAGATGTTATTTTTAACAAGTAGTTTTGTTGGTTGGTTCATTGGTCACATTTTGTGCATGAAAGGGTTTGAGTTGGTATTATTCTGGATACGGCAAAATCGTTCTATTAGATTGAATAGGTACCGTGCGGCAGACTTTCGAAATTCTCTGGAGCGAATCTTTACCATTCTATTATTTCTCTGCTGCTTCTACTATTCCGGTAGAATTCCGTCACTTATTAGGATTGAGGATATCATCAAAAAGAAAGAAAAAAAAAACGCGGAAACGGCCCAAAGTGCGGACGAAACAGATGTAGATGTAGAAAAAGACACAACTTACAAACAGGGGCAAGAAGGCTCCGCCGAAGCAGACCTTTCCCCTTTTTCAGAAGATTCGAACAACCTAGATGAAAAACCGAAAGAAAAGAAAGACTTCTTCTCAGAAATGCCTCTTGTGACTTTTCTTTTCGACTATAACCGATGGAATCGACCATTGCGATATATAAAAACGGATGGATTTCAAAAGGCTCTAAGAACGGAAATGTCAGACTATTTTTTTGATACAGGCCAAAGTGATGGAAAACAAAGAATCTCTTTTACATATCCGCCAAGTTTGTCAACCTTTTTTGAAATGATAGAAAGAAAGGGGTTTTTGGACACACCAGAAAAACTCCCCTCTGATGAATTGGATAATCATTGGATTTATACCAATGAACAAAAAAGAAATAGCCTGAGCAACGAACTTTTCCATCGAATTGACGCTCTAGAAAGGGGGTCTCTTGATCTGGATGTACTCGAAAAAAGGACTCGATTATGTAATGATGAGACTGCACAAGAATGCTTGCCTAAAAGGTACGATTCTTTTTTGAATGGGCCTTTTCGCGGAACAATCCCCCAATTACCCCCAAGCGTTAAGAAGGAAAATGAGAAGGAAAAGAAAAATGAGAAGGAAAATGAGAAGGAAAAGAAAAATGAGAAGGAAAATGAGAAGGAAAAGAAAAATGAGAAGGAAAATGAGAAGGAAAATGAGAAGGAAAATGATTCTTTAATTACCCCTCCAGGGGATTCCAACGAAACAGTGTGGATAAACAAGTTTCATGGTAGCCTTTTCCCTGATTACCAAGAATTTGAACAAAAACGAGATACATTTGAGGCACAATCAGTATTCTCAGACGAAGGAAAAATGGATTCGGAAAATCAAGTGCAATATTTCTTCGGTACAAGTACAACTGAACCAAAGGAGCAAACAATTCAAAAAAACACAAAGGAGGGACTTGACCTAGAAGAAATTGGGAAAACGGTTCCTCGATGGACATACCAATTGCTTGACGAGTCGGAGGAAATGGACCTGGCGGAAGCAGACCCAGAATCGTCTCAAATTATTTCAAGAATCTTCAAAACTGTATTCGTTTTTGATTGGAAGGACTATCATACGAAGCGGGGGAAGGCGGAGGAGTATGATCCGGAGGATGAGGATACTGAGGAGATTCTAATACGTTATTCGAACCAATCGGATTTGCATCGAGATTTAATCGAAGGATCCGTACGCGCTCAAAGACGTAAAGCAGGTAGTTGGAAACTCTTTTTTCAAACAAATCTGCATTCCCCACTTTTTGTGGACAGAATAGACACCATTTTTTCCCCAATACTGAAAATTATGAATCCAATCTTTAGGAATCCAATCTTTAGGATCTTTAGGAATTGGATAGGAAAAGGCGCGGAAGTGAAAACTTGGGATTACGAGGAAGACGAGTCGCAAGAAGGAGAGGACAAAGCACAAGAAAGGGAGGACGGGGCGCTAGAAAGGGAGCACACGGCGGAGACCGAAGCAGAAAAAAGGGAGAACGCGGAGGAGGAGCGACTAGAAATAGCAGAACTGTGGGATAATATTCCGTATGGGCACGGAATAAGGGGTTATTTGTTACTAGCCCACTCAATTCTTAGAAAATATATAGTATTACCCGCATTGATTATAGCCAAAAACTTTAGCCTTTTTTTCTTATTTCCATTTGAATTCCCCCAAAAATTCCCCGAGTGGTACAAAGGTTGGGACGAAGATTGGAAGGCATGGGGCAGAGAAATGCATGTTAACTGTACTCACAATGGCGTTACAATATCCGAAACAGAATTTCCGAAAAATTGGTTCACAGATGGTATGCAGATAAAAATCCTCTTCCCTTTCCGTCTTCGGTACAGTTTTCAACTCCAACCCCATCATAAAGGGAAAGATCCAATGTCAAAGAAAAGAAAAAAAGCAAAATCTTGTTTTTTAACAATCTGGGGAATGGAAACGGAACGGCCTTTTGGTGCTCACCGAGACGAACCTCATCCTCTTGAACCTATTTATAAAGAATTTGAAAAAAAAATGAGAGAAGCGAAAAAAAAAAGTTTTCAATTGTTAAAAAATAAGGCAAAATGGATTCTAGATCCCTTTATCAAAATCAAACAACTTGAAAAAGGAAAGCTAAATAAAAAATTTGCAGTGAGGGAAGGGTATGAATTGAGTGAAACTCAAAATGATCCAAATTTTCGACTAAGGAATCAGATTTTGGATGAATCGTCTAGTCGAATTCAATCTATGGATTGGACAAAATCTGCACTTACAGAACAAAAAATAAAGGATCTGTCCGATAGGACAAGTACAATCAGAAATCAAATTGAAAAAATAACAAACGATAAGAAAACCAAATTTTTAATACCCGATAGAAATATGAGTCCTAGCGAGGCGAGTTTTGCTGAGAAAAGATTCGACTCCTCAAAAAACCTTTGGCAAATAGTAAAAAGAAGAAATGTGCGATTACTAAGGAAAGGGCGCGTTTTTTTGGTATTTTTCATGGAAAGTATTTTCTCTCAAATTCGCATTCGTATTTCGAACCATATTGTAGAAATTTGTCTTGAATTACTTCAATTAAAAAAAAGAATTCTTGATACATACAGTTACTTTAAGCAAAAAAATCACGAAGGAATTGATGAAAATCCAATTCATTGGATTTTGACTCTAAGAAAGAAGTTTTCTAATTTGAATATTGGTAATCCAAATTCAAAGACTTTTTCTGAGATAGTTTCCTTGTCACAAGCATATGTATTTTACAAATTATCACAAAGACCAGGTATTCACAAGTATCCCTTGAAATTTGTCCTTCAATATTCCCGAACATCTCTTTTTCTTAAAGAGAGAATAAAGAATTTTTTTGGAACACAAGGAATATTTCATTTCGAATCAAGGCATAAAGAACAGGGAAATGCAGAACTGACTGAATGGAAAAACTGGTTAATCGGTCACTATCAATATCAATATGATTTCTCTCAGACTAGATTGTCTCAATTTATGTCGCAAAAGTGGCGAAATCGGATCAATCAAAGTCGTAAGGTTCAAAATCTAGACGCACCAAGTTTGGATTCCTATGAAAAAAATGAAAAAAACCAATTCATTCTTTTTGAGAAACAAAAAGAAACAGCAGCTTCATTATCGGTTAAAAAAAAAAGAAAGAAATTTAAAAAACATTACAAATATGATCTTTTATCACAGAAATATCTGAATTATGGAGAAAGAAAGGATTTTTCTATTTATAGATTGCCATTACAAGGAAACGAAGGTCAAGGGATTCCCTCGAAGTACATCACGTATAAACCGGATTTTTTTTCTATACGGAGATATAGTAGAAAAAATGCGCATAGAAAATATTTGGATTGGAAAATCATCTGTTTTAGAAAGACTAGACATATTGAGACCTGGATCAATAAAAAAACAAAGATTGCGACTCATTATTCTCCAATAATTACTACAATTGATAAAAAAGATCTGTTTTATTACGCGATTCATAAACAATTCAACTCATCCCAAAACAAAAAGAACTCCCTAAACAAAAACAAAAAGAACTCCCTAAACAAAAACAAAAAGAACTCCCTAAACAAAAACAAAAAGAACTCCCTAAACAAAAACAAAAAACATCCTTTTGACTGGATGGGAATGAATAAAGCAAGACTAACTCAAACTCAGTGCAGTAAGAAATCGATTTATGAAAAATATAGGATGCGCCCGTGGATCATACCAAGCAAATTACTTCTTTTTGAGGTTAATAACAATATCAATCTCCGTGATAGTCGTGAAAAAATAAATACCAAAGAAAAAGAAAAAGAAAAAGAAAAAAAGGATCTTGAATTAGAGAATCAAAATCAAGAAGAAAAAAGACCGCCCCGCCAAGAAAATCCTAGATTAAATCAACCAAACCAAGGGAAGCCTGAATCAAATCAACCAAATCAACAACAAGATGTTAAACAAGAGTCTAGCGCATCAGACATTGAAAAAGAGAAAAAGAAGAAAAAGCAAGAGAAGAAGAAGTGGAAACCGCCAACCGACCTAGACATCTTCCTGAAAAAGAAAAGTGTGGATTTTAAGTTGACATGGACCAATCTTTTTGAGGAAAATTTTCTCACTGTTATCAATATCTCTAGTTTCCTGCTTAGGATGAGAGATCCAAGGGAACTGGCTATATCCTTTTTTCGAAGAAAAGAAATGCCTCTGTCGATTCTAAAGTATCCTAAAACGAAACTTACTCTGGAAAGTGAATCTGAACTTACTCTGGAAAGTGAATCTGAACTTACTCTGGAAAGTGAACCTGAGCTTACTCTGGAAAGTGAATCTGAACTTACTCTGGAAAGTGAACCTGAACTTACTCTGGAAAGTGAACCTGAACTTACTCTGGAAAGTGAACCTGAACTTACTCTGGAAAGTGAACTTAAAACGACTCTGGAAAGTAAACTGAAACCTACTCTAGAAAGTGAACTTAAGCCTACTCTGGAAAGTGAACCTCCAATTCCATTTCCCAACGCGCTAAAAAGTGGAGAAATACTATTCAAACTAGTTTGTATCCCTAGAAAATGGGATGGTCCATTAATTATGTATCAAACTATCGCTATTTCACTAATCTCTAAGAATAAACAACCAATTACTATTAATAGAAAAATGAATCGAAAATGCCAAGAAAAACAAAATGTTGATAGGAATGATTTTTATGAATTCATTACAAAAAAAAAACACGAAAAGATGGTCGGGAATATAGATGAAAATCGTTATGATTTGCTTGTTCCTGAAAACATTTCATCTCCTAGACGTCGTAGAGAATTGAGAATTTTAATTTGTTTCAATTCCGGGAAGGGAAATCCGGATGTTGTGGGGAAAAAGAAAGTATTTTGCAACGAGAACAACGTAAGTAACTGTAGTTTAACTAATAGCAAGCATCTTGATATAGAGCCAACTCCATTCATGAAATTGAAATTGTTTCTTTGGCCAAATTATCGATTCGAAGATTTAGCTTGTATGAATCGCTATTGGTTTGATACTTGTAATGGTAGCCGTTTCAGTATGGTAAGGATAAAAATGTATCCACGCTTGAGAATTCGTTGATGATATATGTAGCATAAGATATCGTTCGAACAGATTCCCAAGTGGGAGAAGGAATCTTTTTAGGGTCAAATTTATTTGATTTCCATTTATTTGATTTCAATTTATTTCAGGGATAAGTCGTGGGGAAACTCACTTACGAAGAACCTTCGTCGGGGTTCCCTCCTAGAGGCCCTACCCTAAAGGAGAAATAGGCATAGGCATAGAGACAGGAATTGGAAATTCCTTTGGAATTGGTTATTAAGGACTCTATTTTGGTTACTTCGGAGAATTTATTTCAGGGATAAAATAAGTAGTGGGGAAACTCACTCACGAAGAACCTTGTCGCGGTTCCCTCCTAGAGGCCCTACCCTACAAAAAATGCATTCTAAGAATTTGAAATCCCTTTGGAATTGGTTACTTGCGACTGTATTACTGACTCTTTTGATCACGACTCCATTTCTATCCCTTATGGGAAGCTTTTCTCTCCGCAACCCCCAAAAAATGGACAAGAATCCATCACACATCTTTTTGTTAACAAATGAAGAGCCTATGATGTTACCCACTTCTAAGAAAGATCTCCTAGAGTCTCATCTACTTTCTCAAGTGAAAGTGAAAAGAAATCCAAGTTCATATAATGTGCGCCTCTTTTCATTGAAAAATGGGGGGGGTCCTTTGACAGCTTCTGCTCCAAAGAAAGATGAAAAAACCTGGTGGGGAGAAGTCTTATCGGTGGACTTTCTGAAGACCCAAAATGACTCGAACACACCCGAGAGCACTATCGAGGGTAGTTTATTCGAAGCTCATCTAATTGATATATCCTGGCGTCCGGGAAATGTCGACTCATCCGTATCCTCCGCCTTTCAATTGGACTTTCTATTGGAAAATAACCTACTGGTACCTGTGTCTGCTGGCGATAGTAATGGAGGGACACATAGAGCAGATTCTCTTGTGACTTTTGTATTTTTGGGGGATTCCACTGCGTATGGTGATTCTGCTATTTTGGAGTTTGAAACTAAGTCTTCTATTGTTGTCGTCCCTGACCAACAAGCCCAAGCAACACCACGAGACCAAAAGAGGAAAAAGCCGGCGTGGGTTATACATTCTGAAAGGAAAGCCATAAAGAGACGCTGTGTCTTCTTGAAGGCTTCCGATTGGCTCGGGCGAGGGCTGCCAGATACTTCGTACTACCGTCGGTTCAAAAAAAGGACTTCCGTTCTATTGGCAAATGGGGCACCAGATCCTTTACCGGGGTATGGTGCCGATAAGGATGGGCCAACCCATGGCGTCGATGTATGGGATTATTTCGATACCGAAATCGGTTCGGATTTTGATTTTTCCCAAATCTCAGAATTTGAGATTGGAATCCGTTCAATGGATCCGATAAAACTGAAAGCCGAGCGGAAAGGCTATGTTTCTTTGATTGCGGATGGAGAAGAAATCCTTCGCTTCAGTGAAAAGCTAAGTGCGTACCTCGAAAGAGGTTTGTCGAAACGCTGCGAAAACGGAAAGGTGAAACTTGTAGGCTTGGCTGGTGACAAAATAGAAGTTCATCCAAACTCTTCCTCTTGGGAAATAGAGTTTGGGATCCAAAAGCAAACAAAAGCTTCTATGGCTTTCTTCGATTCGAAACGGAAGAGAATAGACCAAGAACTTTCCATCAGACACAAACAACTGCAACTGCTTCCATTGGAACAAGCGGAAAAAAAAGCTCCGCGAACCCGGAAAACACGAGCGGCCATGCGTCGTTATAAAAAGCCGGCGGTGAAACAATTCCCGCCTAGTTATCAAAAACTGCGTGTAGAGGGGCAAGAACCTTATCCCTGGCGACGGCTGGAGGATGTTTCCCACTACCGTTCTGTCAAAAGGATAAGGAGCAAGGCTGCCAGAAACACGACTGCACCAGACTTTCAGTATACAAATGTCCTCCACGAGGATTTGACGCCCCACAACAATAACCTCTTCGATGTCAGAGAAGAGTCCCAATAAAATAAAAGACACTTTACCCTACCCATACATAAGATAAGAGATTTTCTTGTCTTATGTACGTGAAACCGTGATCTGGGGATATGGGTTTTGCAGTTTGGTGGGTGGAGAACTCTCCGTTACTATGCATAGACGAATCCAATTTCAAATTGGATTGATTATTAATTAAATCATGTGTATTGATTAGTGTGTATTGATTAGTGTGTATTGGATCCCAACTGAAAATGAATGTCATTCTTTTTATTGAGTGGTCAAATCCATATCTGTAATTTGTAGAAACTTAAAATAAACCAAGTGGGAGAAGGACTATGGTCAAAAGGACATTTATTTCAGTTATTTCGCAAGAAGAAAACAAGGGGTCTGTTGAATTTCAAGTATTCAGTTTCACCAAGAAACTACAAAAAGTGACTTCTCATTTGAAATTACACAAAAAAGATTATTTATCTCAGAGAGGTCTACAGAAAACTCTGGGAAAACGTCAACGGTTGCTGACGTATTTGTCAAATAAAAATAAAGTACGTTATAAAGAATTAATAGATCAGTTGGATATTCGGGAGTTAAAAACGAGTTAAGTTAAGTGAGAAGTGAATTAGAAGAGTCCTTGTAGCATTATTTGATTTGTCAGAGCTTGCATTTTGATGAATTTTATTTCGTTTTCAGCAATTCATAGAATACTGATCCTGAATCGGGGAAAACGCATAGCAATGTACCGACGACAAAAAAAGACCTCATGATAGTCAATATGGGTCCTCAGCACCCATCAATGCATGGCGTTCTTCGCCTCATCATTACTCTCGACGGTGAAAATGTTATTTACTGTGAACCTATATTGGGTTATTTACATAGAGGGATGGAAAAAATTGCGGAAAACCGAACAATTATACAATATTTACCTTATGTAACACGTTGGGATTATTTAGCTACTATGTTTACAGAGGCAATAACAGTAAACGCCCCAGAACGTTTGGGAAATATTCAAGTACCTAAAAGAGCTAGCTATATCAGAGTCATTATGCTGGAATTGAGTCGCATAGCTTCTCATCTGTTATGGCTCGGCCCTTTGATGGCAGATATTGGTGGGCAGACGCCTTTCTTCTATATTTTCAGAGAGAGAGAATTGATATATGATCTATTCGAAGCTGCCACAGGTATGCGCCTGATGCATCATTTTTTTCGTATCGGAGGAATCGCTGCTGATTTACCTCATGGTTGGGTCGATAAATGGTTGGATTTCTGTGAGTATTTTTTAACAGGAATTGCTGAATATCAAAAGCTTATTACGCAAAATCCTATTTTTTGGGGCCGAGTTGAAGGAGTGGGCATTGTTAGTGGGGAGGAAGCCATAAATTGGGGTTTATCTGGGCCAATGCTAGGGGCTTCCGGACTCCAATGGGATCTTCGTCAAATTGATCATTCTGAGTGTTATGATGAATTTGATTGGGAAGTACAATGGCAAAAAGAGGGGGATTCATTAGCCCGTTATTTGGTCCGAATCAGTGAAATGATGGAATCCATAAAAATGATTTAACAAGCTCTAGAAGGACTTCCGGGGGGGGCCTATGAGAATTTAGAAGTCCGGCGCTTTGGCAGAGAAAGGGATTCAGAGTGGAATGATTTTGAATATCGATTCATTAGTAAAAAACCATCTCCAGCTTTTGAATTGTTGAAACAAGAGCTTTCTATGAGAGTGGAGGCTCCAAAGGGAGAATTGGGAATTTTTCGGATAGGGGATCAGACCCTGGAGATGGAAAATGCGTCCACTGGGTTTTCTCAATTTGCAAATTCTTCCTCAGCTAGTTAAAAGAATGAAATTGGCGGATATTATGACGATACTAGGGAGTATGGATATCATTATGGGAGAAGTTGATCGTTGAAATGATAATTGATACAACGGAAGTACGGGCTATTCATTTTTTTTCTCGATTGGAATCGTTATGCAGAAATTAGGGAAATCCTTGAAATTAGCATGTAAAAAGAATATTCTAATAGAAATAGAAAAAAATGCAAAAATTCGTCCGAGAACTGAAGGAGCTGCTAAGAAGTTACCGGAGGGTACTCTTTGCGGCTGCCACTATTATTCTCTTGCTCTTTTTGATCCGGAACATGCCTCCACCACCTGACCCTACGGCATTTGTGTTTCTTCGGGTTTCCGAAGAGAAGAAAAAAAGTAGGCTAGATGTGATCGGATTCTAGCCTTTACAAATACAAAAAATTATGGCACAAATTCATTCTAGATTAAATTATGTGGGTATTCACACTTAATTTAATCTAGAATTTCTAAATCGAGCAAACAACACGGAGGTTTTCCAATGTGGAAACATCTATTTGAGAAAGTGAAATCGGCTGTTGCAAATCTTGTCCACAACACCCTATTTTTGGGTGTGACTACTTTGACGTCCTTCAGTAGCGGGTGGTACCCCCAAACCCCGGTCCCACCAGTAAAACCAAACCCTTTAGTTTGTCAGCTTCAATGGAACGAAGAAGCGCCCTGTTCCCCAGATCCTTTGCTCCAGTTTTTGACAGAAGAAAGAAATGTTTCTTCAATAGTACAAGAAGAAGAAGGGGTGGAAGTAGAGGTTGGTGAGTTTTCGGATGGGACAGATACAGATGTTGTAATCATAATGGGGGTTGGACAAAAATCAGTGGTCGGTTCGGAATACTAAGGTACATAATGGATTCGTAATGGAGAGAATCTAAGTTCCCTAAATAGGTCTCTCCGCATAAAAAAAAGGAATTGGGGCGGGGGCTTTAAGGTAGTAGAAACGATCAAGCAGTACTTCACTTCCCCAGGATCCCGATCCTAAGTATGCTCCGACCCATTGGTGAAAGAAATGGCTATCAGAAACGAAGTAACCTTTTTTGAGAGCTTCTTTGTGTTTTTCTATGAAATGTGAAAGAAGAACCGGAACGATATGCAATAGAAAAGAAAAATACGAACTATTTTATCTCTATTCATACCGAGAGAATTATTCTCATGATTCATGAACTAATGGAATGCCTCCTTTTTTTTTCGTAATGGAAAACGGGTCGAAATTGTTACAATGAGTCTTTTTTTTTTTTTTATTGAAGGATTAAGTTATTACTAAACGAAGCGAAATTTCATTTTCTTTTGTGAAATTAGAAATATACATTAGAAATAGAAAGAAATAGAAAAGGTAAGATCAATTCAGAAGCATCTTTTTGTTATTATAGCAGACAGAATTGGATTGGTATAATGTGGGACTCTTCGATCCAGCTTGACTCTATCTACTCAACTAATATATCGAGATAATAACAAGCCCGTCCTTCGATTTTTTTATGACGACCGCCGAGGAGCCGTATGAGGTAAAGAGCTGTATGAGGTAAAAGTCTCATTTAGGGTTCTGCAATAGCCATAGTAACAGTGATGTTATCACCGACTATGATTATCTAACAGTTCAAGTACAGTTGAAATAGTTGAGGCACAGTCCAAATATGGTTTTGGGGGTTGGAATCCGTGGCATTAACTTACTAGGATTTACGGTTTTTCTAATTTCTTCCCTAGCTGAATGTGATGTGAAAGATTATCCTTTTGATTTACCCGAAGCCGAGGAAGAATTAGTAGCAGGTTATCAAACCGAATATTCGGGTATCAAATTTGGTTTCTTTTACGTTGCTTCCTATCTAAATCTACTATTTTATATTTTATTTCACAAGAAAAAAAAAACAAGGGATAATAAGTGAGTTTCAGCAAGAAACTCACTTATTAAAGGTTAAAGGATCCTGTTAAGGGGTTCCTTACAATATGTATGTATTTCAAAATGAATACTATAATTATAAATTATAATTAAGTAATCGTTTCTTTCGAATTTCGGTCCAATCAATATCAATAGTGGGTAGATCTATAGGACATACACCAACATATACTTCACAAGCAATGTATTTATTCAAAGTGGATTCGATCGTGGAAACACTCGAATGCAATCCATTTTTTTTTTTATTTTGTTTTTGATAGGGAGGCGGTCGTCATAAAAAAATCGAAGGACGGGCTTGTTATTATCTCGATATATTAGTTGAGTAGATAGAGTCAAGCTGGATCGAAGAGTCCCACATTATACCAATCCAATTCTGTCTGCTATAATAACAAAAAGATGCTTCTGAATTGATCTTACCTTTTCTATTTCTTTCTATTTCTAATGTATATTTCTAATTTCACAAAAGAAAATGAAATTTCGCTTCGTTTAGTAATAACTTAATCCTTCAATAAAAAAAAAAAAAAGACTCATTGTAACAATTTCGACCCGTTTTCCATTACGAAAAAAAAAGGAGGCATTCCATTAGTTCATGAATCATGAGAATAATTCTCTCGGTATGAATAGAGATAAAATAGTTCGTATTTTTCTTTTCTATTGCATATCGTTCCGGTTCTTCTTTCACATTTCATAGAAAAACACAAAGAAGCTCTCAAAAAAGGTTACTTCGTTTCTGATAGCCATTTCTTTCACCAATGGGTCGGAGCATACTTAGGATCGGGATCCTGGGGAAGTGAAGTACTGCTTGATCGTTTCTACTACCTTAAAGCCCCCGCCCCAATTCCTTTTTTTTATGCGGAGAGACCTATTTAGGGAACTTAGATTCTCTCCATTACGAATCCATTATGTACCTTAGTATTCCGAACCGACCACTGATTTTTGTCCAACCCCCATTATGATTACAACATCTGTATCTGTCCCATCCGAAAACTCACCAACCTCTACTTCCACCCCTTCTTCTTCTTGTACTATTGAAGAAACATTTCTTTCTTCTGTCAAAAACTGGAGCAAAGGATCTGGGGAACAGGGCGCTTCTTCGTTCCATTGAAGCTGACAAACTAAAGGGTTTGGTTTTACTGGTGGGACCGGGGTTTGGGGGTACCACCCGCTACTGAAGGACGTCAAAGTAGTCACACCCAAAAATAGGGTGTTGTGGACAAGATTTGCAACAGCCGATTTCACTTTCTCAAATAGATGTTTCCACATTGGAAAACCTCCGTGTTGTTTGCTCGATTTAGAAATTCTAGATTAAATTAAGTGTGAATACCCACATAATTTAATCTAGAATGAATTTGTGCCATAATTTTTTGTATTTGTAAAGGCTAGAATCCGATCACATCTAGCCTACTTTTTTTCTTCTCTTCGGAAACCCGAAGAAACACAAATGCCGTAGGGTCAGGTGGTGGAGGCATGTTCCGGATCAAAAAGAGCAAGAGAATAATAGTGGCAGCCGCAAAGAGTACCCTCCGGTAACTTCTTAGCAGCTCCTTCAGTTCTCGGACGAATTTTTGCATTTTTTTCTATTTCTATTAGAATATTCTTTTTACATGCTAATTTCAAGGATTTCCCTAATTTCTGCATAACGATTCCAATCGAGAAAAAAAATGAATAGCCCGTACTTCCGTTGTATCAATTATCATTTCAACGATCAACTTCTCCCATAATGATATCCATACTCCCTAGTATCGTCATAATATCCGCCAATTTCATTCTTTTAACTAGCTGAGGAAGAATTTGCAAATTGAGAAAACCCAGTGGACGCATTTTCCATCTCCAGGGTCTGATCCCCTATCCGAAAAATTCCCAATTCTCCCTTTGGAGCCTCCACTCTCATAGAAAGCTCTTGTTTCAACAATTCAAAAGCTGGAGATGGTTTTTTACTAATGAATCGATATTCAAAATCATTCCACTCTGAATCCCTTTCTCTGCCAAAGCGCCGGACTTCTAAATTCTCATAGGCCCCCCCCGGAAGTCCTTCTAGAGCTTGTTAAATCATTTTTATGGATTCCATCATTTCACTGATTCGGACCAAATAACGGGCTAATGAATCCCCCTCTTTTTGCCATTGTACTTCCCAATCAAATTCATCATAACACTCAGAATGATCAATTTGACGAAGATCCCATTGGAGTCCGGAAGCCCCTAGCATTGGCCCAGATAAACCCCAATTTATGGCTTCCTCCCCACTAACAATGCCCACTCCTTCAACTCGGCCCCAAAAAATAGGATTTTGCGTAATAAGCTTTTGATATTCAGCAATTCCTGTTAAAAAATACTCACAGAAATCCAACCATTTATCGACCCAACCATGAGGTAAATCAGCAGCGATTCCTCCGATACGAAAAAAATGATGCATCAGGCGCATACCTGTGGCAGCTTCGAATAGATCATATATCAATTCTCTCTCTCTGAAAATATAGAAGAAAGGCGTCTGCCCACCAATATCTGCCATCAAAGGGCCGAGCCATAACAGATGAGAAGCTATGCGACTCAATTCCAGCATAATGACTCTGATATAGCTAGCTCTTTTAGGTACTTGAATATTTCCCAAACGTTCTGGGGCGTTTACTGTTATTGCCTCTGTAAACATAGTAGCTAAATAATCCCAACGTGTTACATAAGGTAAATATTGTATAATTGTTCGGTTTTCCGCAATTTTTTCCATCCCTCTATGTAAATAACCCAATATAGGTTCACAGTAAATAACATTTTCACCGTCGAGAGTAATGATGAGGCGAAGAACGCCATGCATTGATGGGTGCTGAGGACCCATATTGACTATCATGAGGTCTTTTTTTGTCGTCGGTACATTGCTATGCGTTTTCCCCGATTCAGGATCAGTATTCTATGAATTGCTGAAAACGAAATAAAATTCATCAAAATGCAAGCTCTGACAAATCAAATAATGCTACAAGGACTCTTCTAATTCACTTCTCACTTAACTTAACTCGTTTTTAACTCCCGAATATCCAACTGATCTATTAATTCTTTATAACGTACTTTATTTTTATTTGACAAATACGTCAGCAACCGTTGACGTTTTCCCAGAGTTTTCTGTAGACCTCTCTGAGATAAATAATCTTTTTTGTGTAATTTCAAATGAGAAGTCACTTTTTGTAGTTTCTTGGTGAAACTGAATACTTGAAATTCAACAGACCCCTTGTTTTCTTCTTGCGAAATAACTGAAATAAATGTCCTTTTGACCATAGTCCTTCTCCCACTTGGTTTATTTTAAGTTTCTACAAATTACAGATATGGATTTGACCACTCAATAAAAAGAATGACATTCATTTTCAGTTGGGATCCAATACACACTAATCAATACACACTAATCAATACACATGATTTAATTAATAATCAATCCAATTTGAAATTGGATTCGTCTATGCATAGTAACGGAGAGTTCTCCACCCACCAAACTGCAAAACCCATATCCCCAGATCACGGTTTCACGTACATAAGACAAGAAAATCTCTTATCTTATGTATGGGTAGGGTAAAGTGTCTTTTATTTTATTGGGACTCTTCTCTGACATCGAAGAGGTTATTGTTGTGGGGCGTCAAATCCTCGTGGAGGACATTTGTATACTGAAAGTCTGGTGCAGTCGTGTTTCTGGCAGCCTTGCTCCTTATCCTTTTGACAGAACGGTAGTGGGAAACATCCTCCAGCCGTCGCCAGGGATAAGGTTCTTGCCCCTCTACACGCAGTTTTTGATAACTAGGCGGGAATTGTTTCACCGCCGGCTTTTTATAACGACGCATGGCCGCTCGTGTTTTCCGGGTTCGCGGAGCTTTTTTTTCCGCTTGTTCCAATGGAAGCAGTTGCAGTTGTTTGTGTCTGATGGAAAGTTCTTGGTCTATTCTCTTCCGTTTCGAATCGAAGAAAGCCATAGAAGCTTTTGTTTGCTTTTGGATCCCAAACTCTATTTCCCAAGAGGAAGAGTTTGGATGAACTTCTATTTTGTCACCAGCCAAGCCTACAAGTTTCACCTTTCCGTTTTCGCAGCGTTTCGACAAACCTCTTTCGAGGTACGCACTTAGCTTTTCACTGAAGCGAAGGATTTCTTCTCCATCCGCAATCAAAGAAACATAGCCTTTCCGCTCGGCTTTCAGTTTTATCGGATCCATTGAACGGATTCCAATCTCAAATTCTGAGATTTGGGAAAAATCAAAATCCGAACCGATTTCGGTATCGAAATAATCCCATACATCGACGCCATGGGTTGGCCCATCCTTATCGGCACCATACCCCGGTAAAGGATCTGGTGCCCCATTTGCCAATAGAACGGAAGTCCTTTTTTTGAACCGACGGTAGTACGAAGTATCTGGCAGCCCTCGCCCGAGCCAATCGGAAGCCTTCAAGAAGACACAGCGTCTCTTTATGGCTTTCCTTTCAGAATGTATAACCCACGCCGGCTTTTTCCTCTTTTGGTCTCGTGGTGTTGCTTGGGCTTGTTGGTCAGGGACGACAACAATAGAAGACTTAGTTTCAAACTCCAAAATAGCAGAATCACCATACGCAGTGGAATCCCCCAAAAATACAAAAGTCACAAGAGAATCTGCTCTATGTGTCCCTCCATTACTATCGCCAGCAGACACAGGTACCAGTAGGTTATTTTCCAATAGAAAGTCCAATTGAAAGGCGGAGGATACGGATGAGTCGACATTTCCCGGACGCCAGGATATATCAATTAGATGAGCTTCGAATAAACTACCCTCGATAGTGCTCTCGGGTGTGTTCGAGTCATTTTGGGTCTTCAGAAAGTCCACCGATAAGACTTCTCCCCACCAGGTTTTTTCATCTTTCTTTGGAGCAGAAGCTGTCAAAGGACCCCCCCCATTTTTCAATGAAAAGAGGCGCACATTATATGAACTTGGATTTCTTTTCACTTTCACTTGAGAAAGTAGATGAGACTCTAGGAGATCTTTCTTAGAAGTGGGTAACATCATAGGCTCTTCATTTGTTAACAAAAAGATGTGTGATGGATTCTTGTCCATTTTTTGGGGGTTGCGGAGAGAAAAGCTTCCCATAAGGGATAGAAATGGAGTCGTGATCAAAAGAGTCAGTAATACAGTCGCAAGTAACCAATTCCAAAGGGATTTCAAATTCTTAGAATGCATTTTTTGTAGGGTAGGGCCTCTAGGAGGGAACCGCGACAAGGTTCTTCGTGAGTGAGTTTCCCCACTACTTATTTTATCCCTGAAATAAATTCTCCGAAGTAACCAAAATAGAGTCCTTAATAACCAATTCCAAAGGAATTTCCAATTCCTGTCTCTATGCCTATGCCTATTTCTCCTTTAGGGTAGGGCCTCTAGGAGGGAACCCCGACGAAGGTTCTTCGTAAGTGAGTTTCCCCACGACTTATCCCTGAAATAAATTGAAATCAAATAAATGGAAATCAAATAAATTTGACCCTAAAAAGATTCCTTCTCCCACTTGGGAATCTGTTCGAACGATATCTTATGCTACATATATCATCAACGAATTCTCAAGCGTGGATACATTTTTATCCTTACCATACTGAAACGGCTACCATTACAAGTATCAAACCAATAGCGATTCATACAAGCTAAATCTTCGAATCGATAATTTGGCCAAAGAAACAATTTCAATTTCATGAATGGAGTTGGCTCTATATCAAGATGCTTGCTATTAGTTAAACTACAGTTACTTACGTTGTTCTCGTTGCAAAATACTTTCTTTTTCCCCACAACATCCGGATTTCCCTTCCCGGAATTGAAACAAATTAAAATTCTCAATTCTCTACGACGTCTAGGAGATGAAATGTTTTCAGGAACAAGCAAATCATAACGATTTTCATCTATATTCCCGACCATCTTTTCGTGTTTTTTTTTTGTAATGAATTCATAAAAATCATTCCTATCAACATTTTGTTTTTCTTGGCATTTTCGATTCATTTTTCTATTAATAGTAATTGGTTGTTTATTCTTAGAGATTAGTGAAATAGCGATAGTTTGATACATAATTAATGGACCATCCCATTTTCTAGGGATACAAACTAGTTTGAATAGTATTTCTCCACTTTTTAGCGCGTTGGGAAATGGAATTGGAGGTTCACTTTCCAGAGTAGGCTTAAGTTCACTTTCTAGAGTAGGTTTCAGTTTACTTTCCAGAGTCGTTTTAAGTTCACTTTCCAGAGTAAGTTCAGGTTCACTTTCCAGAGTAAGTTCAGGTTCACTTTCCAGAGTAAGTTCAGGTTCACTTTCCAGAGTAAGTTCAGATTCACTTTCCAGAGTAAGCTCAGGTTCACTTTCCAGAGTAAGTTCAGATTCACTTTCCAGAGTAAGTTCAGATTCACTTTCCAGAGTAAGTTTCGTTTTAGGATACTTTAGAATCGACAGAGGCATTTCTTTTCTTCGAAAAAAGGATATAGCCAGTTCCCTTGGATCTCTCATCCTAAGCAGGAAACTAGAGATATTGATAACAGTGAGAAAATTTTCCTCAAAAAGATTGGTCCATGTCAACTTAAAATCCACACTTTTCTTTTTCAGGAAGATGTCTAGGTCGGTTGGCGGTTTCCACTTCTTCTTCTCTTGCTTTTTCTTCTTTTTCTCTTTTTCAATGTCTGATGCGCTAGACTCTTGTTTAACATCTTGTTGTTGATTTGGTTGATTTGATTCAGGCTTCCCTTGGTTTGGTTGATTTAATCTAGGATTTTCTTGGCGGGGCGGTCTTTTTTCTTCTTGATTTTGATTCTCTAATTCAAGATCCTTTTTTTCTTTTTCTTTTTCTTTTTCTTTGGTATTTATTTTTTCACGACTATCACGGAGATTGATATTGTTATTAACCTCAAAAAGAAGTAATTTGCTTGGTATGATCCACGGGCGCATCCTATATTTTTCATAAATCGATTTCTTACTGCACTGAGTTTGAGTTAGTCTTGCTTTATTCATTCCCATCCAGTCAAAAGGATGTTTTTTGTTTTTGTTTAGGGAGTTCTTTTTGTTTTTGTTTAGGGAGTTCTTTTTGTTTTTGTTTAGGGAGTTCTTTTTGTTTTTGTTTAGGGAGTTCTTTTTGTTTTGGGATGAGTTGAATTGTTTATGAATCGCGTAATAAAACAGATCTTTTTTATCAATTGTAGTAATTATTGGAGAATAATGAGTCGCAATCTTTGTTTTTTTATTGATCCAGGTCTCAATATGTCTAGTCTTTCTAAAACAGATGATTTTCCAATCCAAATATTTTCTATGCGCATTTTTTCTACTATATCTCCGTATAGAAAAAAAATCCGGTTTATACGTGATGTACTTCGAGGGAATCCCTTGACCTTCGTTTCCTTGTAATGGCAATCTATAAATAGAAAAATCCTTTCTTTCTCCATAATTCAGATATTTCTGTGATAAAAGATCATATTTGTAATGTTTTTTAAATTTCTTTCTTTTTTTTTTAACCGATAATGAAGCTGCTGTTTCTTTTTGTTTCTCAAAAAGAATGAATTGGTTTTTTTCATTTTTTTCATAGGAATCCAAACTTGGTGCGTCTAGATTTTGAACCTTACGACTTTGATTGATCCGATTTCGCCACTTTTGCGACATAAATTGAGACAATCTAGTCTGAGAGAAATCATATTGATATTGATAGTGACCGATTAACCAGTTTTTCCATTCAGTCAGTTCTGCATTTCCCTGTTCTTTATGCCTTGATTCGAAATGAAATATTCCTTGTGTTCCAAAAAAATTCTTTATTCTCTCTTTAAGAAAAAGAGATGTTCGGGAATATTGAAGGACAAATTTCAAGGGATACTTGTGAATACCTGGTCTTTGTGATAATTTGTAAAATACATATGCTTGTGACAAGGAAACTATCTCAGAAAAAGTCTTTGAATTTGGATTACCAATATTCAAATTAGAAAACTTCTTTCTTAGAGTCAAAATCCAATGAATTGGATTTTCATCAATTCCTTCGTGATTTTTTTGCTTAAAGTAACTGTATGTATCAAGAATTCTTTTTTTTAATTGAAGTAATTCAAGACAAATTTCTACAATATGGTTCGAAATACGAATGCGAATTTGAGAGAAAATACTTTCCATGAAAAATACCAAAAAAACGCGCCCTTTCCTTAGTAATCGCACATTTCTTCTTTTTACTATTTGCCAAAGGTTTTTTGAGGAGTCGAATCTTTTCTCAGCAAAACTCGCCTCGCTAGGACTCATATTTCTATCGGGTATTAAAAATTTGGTTTTCTTATCGTTTGTTATTTTTTCAATTTGATTTCTGATTGTACTTGTCCTATCGGACAGATCCTTTATTTTTTGTTCTGTAAGTGCAGATTTTGTCCAATCCATAGATTGAATTCGACTAGACGATTCATCCAAAATCTGATTCCTTAGTCGAAAATTTGGATCATTTTGAGTTTCACTCAATTCATACCCTTCCCTCACTGCAAATTTTTTATTTAGCTTTCCTTTTTCAAGTTGTTTGATTTTGATAAAGGGATCTAGAATCCATTTTGCCTTATTTTTTAACAATTGAAAACTTTTTTTTTTCGCTTCTCTCATTTTTTTTTCAAATTCTTTATAAATAGGTTCAAGAGGATGAGGTTCGTCTCGGTGAGCACCAAAAGGCCGTTCCGTTTCCATTCCCCAGATTGTTAAAAAACAAGATTTTGCTTTTTTTCTTTTCTTTGACATTGGATCTTTCCCTTTATGATGGGGTTGGAGTTGAAAACTGTACCGAAGACGGAAAGGGAAGAGGATTTTTATCTGCATACCATCTGTGAACCAATTTTTCGGAAATTCTGTTTCGGATATTGTAACGCCATTGTGAGTACAGTTAACATGCATTTCTCTGCCCCATGCCTTCCAATCTTCGTCCCAACCTTTGTACCACTCGGGGAATTTTTGGGGGAATTCAAATGGAAATAAGAAAAAAAGGCTAAAGTTTTTGGCTATAATCAATGCGGGTAATACTATATATTTTCTAAGAATTGAGTGGGCTAGTAACAAATAACCCCTTATTCCGTGCCCATACGGAATATTATCCCACAGTTCTGCTATTTCTAGTCGCTCCTCCTCCGCGTTCTCCCTTTTTTCTGCTTCGGTCTCCGCCGTGTGCTCCCTTTCTAGCGCCCCGTCCTCCCTTTCTTGTGCTTTGTCCTCTCCTTCTTGCGACTCGTCTTCCTCGTAATCCCAAGTTTTCACTTCCGCGCCTTTTCCTATCCAATTCCTAAAGATCCTAAAGATTGGATTCCTAAAGATTGGATTCATAATTTTCAGTATTGGGGAAAAAATGGTGTCTATTCTGTCCACAAAAAGTGGGGAATGCAGATTTGTTTGAAAAAAGAGTTTCCAACTACCTGCTTTACGTCTTTGAGCGCGTACGGATCCTTCGATTAAATCTCGATGCAAATCCGATTGGTTCGAATAACGTATTAGAATCTCCTCAGTATCCTCATCCTCCGGATCATACTCCTCCGCCTTCCCCCGCTTCGTATGATAGTCCTTCCAATCAAAAACGAATACAGTTTTGAAGATTCTTGAAATAATTTGAGACGATTCTGGGTCTGCTTCCGCCAGGTCCATTTCCTCCGACTCGTCAAGCAATTGGTATGTCCATCGAGGAACCGTTTTCCCAATTTCTTCTAGGTCAAGTCCCTCCTTTGTGTTTTTTTGAATTGTTTGCTCCTTTGGTTCAGTTGTACTTGTACCGAAGAAATATTGCACTTGATTTTCCGAATCCATTTTTCCTTCGTCTGAGAATACTGATTGTGCCTCAAATGTATCTCGTTTTTGTTCAAATTCTTGGTAATCAGGGAAAAGGCTACCATGAAACTTGTTTATCCACACTGTTTCGTTGGAATCCCCTGGAGGGGTAATTAAAGAATCATTTTCCTTCTCATTTTCCTTCTCATTTTCCTTCTCATTTTTCTTTTCCTTCTCATTTTCCTTCTCATTTTTCTTTTCCTTCTCATTTTCCTTCTCATTTTTCTTTTCCTTCTCATTTTCCTTCTTAACGCTTGGGGGTAATTGGGGGATTGTTCCGCGAAAAGGCCCATTCAAAAAAGAATCGTACCTTTTAGGCAAGCATTCTTGTGCAGTCTCATCATTACATAATCGAGTCCTTTTTTCGAGTACATCCAGATCAAGAGACCCCCTTTCTAGAGCGTCAATTCGATGGAAAAGTTCGTTGCTCAGGCTATTTCTTTTTTGTTCATTGGTATAAATCCAATGATTATCCAATTCATCAGAGGGGAGTTTTTCTGGTGTGTCCAAAAACCCCTTTCTTTCTATCATTTCAAAAAAGGTTGACAAACTTGGCGGATATGTAAAAGAGATTCTTTGTTTTCCATCACTTTGGCCTGTATCAAAAAAATAGTCTGACATTTCCGTTCTTAGAGCCTTTTGAAATCCATCCGTTTTTATATATCGCAATGGTCGATTCCATCGGTTATAGTCGAAAAGAAAAGTCACAAGAGGCATTTCTGAGAAGAAGTCTTTCTTTTCTTTCGGTTTTTCATCTAGGTTGTTCGAATCTTCTGAAAAAGGGGAAAGGTCTGCTTCGGCGGAGCCTTCTTGCCCCTGTTTGTAAGTTGTGTCTTTTTCTACATCTACATCTGTTTCGTCCGCACTTTGGGCCGTTTCCGCGTTTTTTTTTTCTTTCTTTTTGATGATATCCTCAATCCTAATAAGTGACGGAATTCTACCGGAATAGTAGAAGCAGCAGAGAAATAATAGAATGGTAAAGATTCGCTCCAGAGAATTTCGAAAGTCTGCCGCACGGTACCTATTCAATCTAATAGAACGATTTTGCCGTATCCAGAATAATACCAACTCAAACCCTTTCATGCACAAAATGTGACCAATGAACCAACCAACAAAACTACTTGTTAAAAATAACATCTTGTTGTTGCATCGAAACATATAAATACTGATTACTCGGGGTAAGGTCGAACTCGGCAAAACGAAATGGTTGAATAGTGGAAAAATGATATTAGTAAGGAATACATATTGAGTATATAAATTACGCATTCCATTTCGAGTGGTCGGTACCGAATCAAAAAAGTCTTTGCCATTGCGCCAAAAGAAATAAACCCAAAGATAGAGTACCCTTAGGAAAGTTATTCTATGCGGTGTACCCAATGCTAGATGGAGAGGTGCATAATAAATCGATATGAACATAATCAGCTGCCCCATCAGAAAACCAGTTGTTGCGGATACATCCTTCTCGCTTCCTTTTTCCATAACCCGAGCTCGGAGAAGCAAGAGATATGAGGGCCCTATGGTACCTGCGGTCAGAAATCCATAAAAGAGTCCGGCCACAACGACTGAATTGGTTATCTGTATACAGAAACGAACTAGAGTAGCTAATTGAAACAATTGGAACATTTCATTGACCTCCTGGGGTGTTCTTTTTTGACTTTTCCATTCCAAGGGAAACCCTTGTGACTTTGAGTATGGAAATCGAATCGAGAGAATCGAATATCGAAAAAGACAGTCCTGAGACTTTCCTCTCAATACTTCCACTTTCCTTTCTTCAATCAAATATTAGGTTATATATGGATATAGATTATCGAAGAAAAGAAACTAAGGAAGGCGAAAAAAACAAGAACTTGGGGATCTCCAACGACTCAACCCAAAGGATGCGAAATCCAACGACTCAACCAAATGAGAAATTGAGTCAATCCGCACACGAGTTTTGTGAGAAAAAAAAATAGATAGAGAAATATCCCCAATTCCAAAACAATCTCGGAGACCCTAAAGAATTTAAAAATTCGCGGTTTACACCATTGAATTACCGAAGAAATCCGCGCGAGCTCGGAATGGAATCCCCTTGAATAGAGATATTTAATATATTGAAAATACAGCGACGGAAGGTATTTAGCCCATGGAAAGCGGTCAATTAAGATTTGACTTAAAAACTCTACAAACTGAGTCCTCAACCAAAAACAGAACCGAAGCAGCAAGAGTAAAATGAAAAGTCGCATTAGGTCCTCCGATAGAAAAAAAAGAACCCTTCAATTTGGAAGGATGTCTGTTTGAATTATACATAATTTATCGATCAAAGTCAACCCATTTTGGAATTATCTCGCTGTCTTTGGGAATAAAAAGAAAGAATAAAGGATCAAAAAATGATAGTGGAAGGGTCGAACATTAATCATTATTTTCTTTTAGTATTTTTGGGATCGGTTCTTCTATTAGGAGGTCTGGAAGCGATATTACTTAGCAATCCCATTTTTTCTGCCTTTTCCTTGGGGTTGGTTCTGGTTTGTATATCCCTATTCCATCGAATTCCCATTTTGTAGCTGCTGCACAGCTCCTTATTTACGTGAGGGCCATAAATGTGTTATGTTAATCGTATTCGCTGTGATGTTCATGAATGACTCAGAATATGACAAGGATTTCGGTCTTTGGACCCTTGGAGAAGGAGTCACTTCCCTGGTTTGTACAAGTCTTTTTGTTTCACTAATTACTACTGTCCCAGAGACTTCATGGTACGGTATTAGTTGGACTACAAGATCAAACCAGATTGTAGAGCAGGATTTTGTAAATAATGGTCAACAAATTGGGACTCATTTATCAACCGATTTTTTTCTTCCCTTTGAACTCATTTCTATCATTCTTTTAGTTGCCTTACTAGGTGCAATTGTTATGGCCCGTCAGTAATAAAAAGAACGACTTCGAATGAAAGAGTTCTGTCCTCTCAAAAGCCTTCCTTCTTATCACACCCATTTTCCTTCCATTCCATTTTTCTATTTTTCATGTATCAAATGGAAATGGTTTTCGTTCAATCTATTCTAGTACCAATACCTTCCTTTGTTCTGGACTTGTGAGATTCGAGTCAATAAAATGGATTAAGGCGGCGTTTTTGTTCCTATTGAAAGCAAATCAATCCAGATTGATTTGATGAGGGGTTGGTCAATGATGCTTGAACATGAACTTGTTTTGAGTGCCTTTTTCTTTTCTATCGGTATTTATGGATTGATCACAAGTCGAAATAGGGTTAGGGCACTTATGTGTCTTGAGCTTATACTGAATGCGGTTAATTTGAATTTCGTAACATTTTCTGATTTCTTTGAGAGTCACCAATGAAAAGGAGACATTTTCGCGATTTTTGTGATAGCTATTGCAGGCGCTGAAGCCGCTATTGGACCTGCGATTGTTTCGTCAATTCATCGTAACCGAAAATCCACTCGTATCAATCAATCGAACTTGCTGAATAAATAGCGGGAATCATCTAACTACTGAATCGAATATTCACCAATTCAAATTGGTATGTACGATAGAAACAAACATAGGCCCATGTTTACGAAAACGTAATAAATCAAAGTATCTTGGACCGCTCTCATGAGCAGATCCAGAAGTCGATTGATTCGAAATCGATTCTGGTAAACCCTCGATTCGTCTGGTGTCTACCATATAGGATTCCTTTATGATTTTACTAGATCGAAACTTTATGATGTTCAAAAAGTGGATAGATACCATGTCACATTCAGTAAAGATTTATGATACATGTATAGGGTGTACTCAATGTGTGCGAGCCTGCCCCACAGATGTATTAGAAATGATACCTTGGGACGGATGTAAAGCTAAGCAAATTGCTTCTGCCCCAAGAACAGAAGACTGTGTAGGTTGTAAGAGGTGTGAATCCGCTTGTCCAACAGATTTCTTGAGTGTCCGGGTTTATTTATGGCATGAGACAACGCGAAGCATGGGGCTAGCTTATTGATACGTTCTAGAAAACTCGACTTGAACCCATTTTTTTCTCCTTACCGCCAAAAACCCGTACTCGATCAAAAAGATTATTTCGAGCACGGGTTTTTTGGTCAAAGTGGATCTTGTCTTTCCCACGAATTCTTTTCCTTGGTTAACAATAATTGTGAGGGTTCCGATATCCGCAGGTTCTTCTATTTTCTTTTTTCCTCATAGGGGAAATAAGATGATTCGGTGGTATACTCTCTCTATATGCACAATAGACCTACTTCTAACGACCTATGCATTCTGTTATCATTTCCAATTTGACGATCCCTTAATCCAATTCGAACAGGATTTTCGATGGATCCATTTTTTGGATTTTCACTGGAGACTCGGAATCGATGGAATTTCCATCGGACCCGTTTTCCTGACGGGATTCATCACTACTTTAGCGACTTTAGCGGCTCGGCCAGTGACTCGGGATTCACGATTGTTCCATTTTCGGATGTTAGCAATGTACAGCGGCCAAATAGGATCATTTTCTTCTCGAGATCTTTGACTTTTTTTTATCATGTGGGAGTTCGAATGAATTCCTGTTTACCTACTTCTATCCATGTGGGGAGGAAAGAAACGTTTGTACTCAGCTACAAAGTTTCTTTTGTACACTGTGGGGGGTTCCGTTTTTCTATTAATGGGAGTTCTGGGCATGGGTTTCTATGGTTCCAACGAAGCAACCTTACATTTTGAAACCTCAGCGAATCAATCGTATCCGGTGGCATTGGAAATACTATTCTATTTTGGATTTCTTATTACTTATGCTGTCAAATCACCGATTCTACCCTTCCATACATGGTTCCCAGATACCCATGGGGAGGCACATTACAGTACGTGTATGCTTCTAGCCGGAATCTTATTCAAAATGGGAGCGTATGGATTGGTTCGGATCAATATGGAATTCTTACCCCACGCTCATTCTCTATTTTCTCCCTGGTTGATGATACTAGGTACAGTTCAAATAATCTATGCAGCTTCAACATCTCCTGGCCAACGCAATTTCAAAAAGAGAATAGCGTATTCTATCTCATATGGGTTTTACAATTCTAGGAATTGGTTCTATAACCGATCCAGGACTAAATGGAGCCATCTTACAAATCATTTCTCACGGATTTCTTGGTGGTGCGCTTTTTTTCTTGGCAGGAACGAGTTACGATAGAATACGTCTTGTTTATCTCGACGAAATAGGCGGAATAGCTATCCCAATCCCAAAACTATTTACAATGTTCAGTAGCTTCTCGACGGCTTCTCTTGCATTGCCGGGAATGAGTGGTTTTGTTGCCGAATTGGGAGTCTTTTTTGGAAGAATTACCAGTCCAAAATCTCTTTGAATGCCAAAAAGACTCATGACTTTTGGAATGGCAATTGGAATGATAGTAACTCCTATTTATTCATTATCTATGTCACGCCAGATGTTCTATGGATACAAGCAATTTCCAGCCCCAAACTCTTCTTTTTTGGATTCTGGACCACGAGAACTTTTTGTTTCGATCTGTATCTTTCTACCCGTAATAGGGATTGGTATTTCTCCGGATTTCCTTCTCTCACTATCCGTTGACAGGGTAGAAGCTCTCCTATCTAATTCCTTTTATAGATAAGATAGTTTTCATGAATAAGATAGAAAATAATGCTATGATTTCAAAAACCATTCGCTGGACAATGAAAAAAAAGAAGTCTTCTTTTTCCTTATCTTAAGGAAAAAGAAAATGAAGTCCATTCGAATCAGATACGTTTGGAGTTTTTGAGAACCATTTGAATCACTACTGGATTCAAATGGTTCTCAAAAACTCACACAAACTTCAGACTAGGTTCCTATAGATTGGGTCGCTTCTTCAATTCGATGGTAATGTGAATGAGCCATAACTATGGAATCCTATTCCTAATAGATTGACCCCAAAATAACATATCCAAATTATAAGAAATCCAAGAGAAGCCACAATTGCGGAATTCGTGCCTTGAACATTTTGATTTGTTCTCATATGTAAATAAATTGCAAATAGGGTCCAAGTAATAAATGCCCAAGTTTCCTTGGGATCCCAATTCCAATATGACCCCCATGCCTCATTAGCCCATACCGCGCCCGAAAGAATACCTATGGTTAAAAAGAAAAACCCTAGACTAATGACACGATAACTCCAACGATCCAATTGCTGAATCAACTGATACATGTGATAATTTCGAAATGAAAGAAAAAAAGTGTTTCGTAAAACACTGCCTCTTTCATTTGCGTATTGGATCTCATCAAAAACAAATGACCCTGTTAATAAATGATTTTGTTTGCCAAAAAGATCTATGCGTGTTCGAAATGTAATGACTAGAAGCGCTACTGAGAATAACGAGCCGCATAAAAGAGCTGCATAGCTCAATACCATCATACTTACGTGCATCATTAACCACTGAGATTGGAGAGCAGGTACTAATATTGTGGATTGATGCATTTCTGCGAAAAGACCTGAAGTAACAAAGCCTTGAGTCAAAATAGTACTTGGCGCGGTTATTGCGCTTAAATGGGTTTTTTGGTTCCTAAAATGTGGAACCCTATGAATAATGGAAAAACCCCACGAAAGAAACATTACTGATTCATAGAAATCACTTAAGGGGAAATGTCCCGAAGAAATCCAACGAGTAACTAACAATCCTGTTATACAGAAAAAGGTAACTATCATGCCTTTTTCTGAGGAATTATAGAGTCCTAGCGTTTCGTAGACTAATAATAAGGTTAGTAAATAAATACTAATTACAATTGAAACGATCGAAAAAGAAATGTGAGTGAATATATGTTGTAAAGTCGAGACTATCATAAACAAATCCTAAAATAAAAAAGAAAAGGGGGATCCTTCAAGACTAGAATGGAAATCCGGAATTCCATTCATTATAGGATTTATTGTATCTCTTTTCGAAGATGCCGCCACTCGGACTCGAACCGAGATGCTCTAGCACTGCTTCCTAAGAGCAGCGTGTCTACCAATTTCACCATAGCGGCTTACTCGAAACCATAATAGCCCATCCCTATTCAATCGTCGAGATTCTAAGGAGTCAATTCAATCACATCTTTTTTAGGGAATCTGAGAATCAATGAAAAAACACTCGTTTCAATTACTAATTGAACGTTCCACAATCATTAGTATTGTGGGATCGTAGGGTGTTAGGTTTCACTTTCACAAAGAGCTTTCCATTGTCGCCTGGAATGGAAATGCAGTAGTTGGAACTAGAGAGTTCTGTCCTCTATCCAGGCATAGAA